TCGAAGCTATCCGACAGGAGCTTAGAGAAGCCCGGGCACGAGAGAAGCGCCTACAAGTCTTCTCCTTCGCGACCCTCGCGCTCTCTCTCTATTTGACTTTTAGATAGAAAGGGAAATAGGTTGTCATTATCGTCATATAGATAGAATCTATAGTAAAGCGATACGGCAACTCTATTCCCACAAAAGAAAATTCTTTGTGACTGACTCGGGAGAAGGATAAGGATCGATTGGATCTCTATTCTTCTCCCGATTCCGAGAGGGTCTATTCAAATCAAATGACTATGCATTTCATCTTGTATTTGTATTTAAACAAATCAAAGGCATTCTATGAAAAAGAAAAAACGGTGGTTCAATTCGAGGTTGTTTAATGGGGGGTTAGAGCACAGGTGTGGGCTAAGTAAATCAATGGATAATAGTTGGGGCTATAGTGACGGCGCCAGTTCGGATATTGAAGATTCCTCGGATTTTGCTATTGAGAAACTTCGGCGTCCTGAAGTCAGTTCCATTTCAAACGGTAGTGAAAATTACAGTGACGTTGGAAGTCACGGTCTAAATAATAGTGGTATCCAAAGTTCCACTAGCACAAATGGAAGTGATTACAGCGAGGATTCTATCGATTCTAGCGATCCCTGTCGTAAATACAGGGATTTGTGGGTTCAATGCGAAAATGAAAAGTGTATTGGATTAAATTATAAGAAATTTTTGAAGGAAAGACTGAATATTTGTGAACACTGTGGAGAACATTTGAAAATGAGTAGTTCCGAAAGAATCGAACTTTCGATTGATCCGGGCACTTGGGATCCTATGGATGAAGACATGGCTTTAGACCCCGTTATCTTTGGATTTCTTTCAGATTCCTGGGAGCAGTTCGAGTGGCTGTTCAAGTTGTTCGAGGAGGGGTTAGAGGAGCTGATAAAGCTGTTAGAGGAGCTGTTCGAGGAGCTATCAGAGGAGCTGTCAGAGGAGAGGTTAGAATTAAGGGAGTTAGTGTTCGAGGCGTTAGAGTTAGAGGAGGAGGAGGCGTTAGTGGGAGAAGCGTGGTCAGAGTTAGCGTTCTCCGCGTTAAACAAGTGGTGGTTTGAGTTAGTGGTATTCACTTTAACGGAGCCAGAGGAGCTGGAGCCAGACGAGCTGTTAGAGAAGGGGTTAGATAAGGCCTTCCAGGAGCAGTTAGAGAAGGCCTTCCAGGAGGAGTTAGATAAGGCCTTCCAGGAGCAGTTAGATAAGGGGTTAGATAAGGCCTTCCAGGAGGAGTTAGATGAGAAGTTAGAGAAGGAATTGGACGAGCTGGAGCGAGACGAGGAATTAGAGGCGCTGTTCAAGCTGTTCGAAGAGGAGCCTTCTTATGAAGACTATCTCCATTCTTATCAAATGGAAACAGGGTTAGCTGAGGCTGTTGAAACGGGCATAGGTGAAATATATGGTATTCCCGTAGCATTTGGGGTTATGGATTTTCGGTTTATAGGGGGCAGTATGGGATCCGTAGTAGGCGAGAAAATCACCCGTTTGATCGAGTATGCTACGAATGAATGTCTGCCTGTTATTATAGTGTGTGCTTCCGGAGGAGCGCGCATGCAAGAAGGAAGTTTGAGCTTGATTCAAATGGCTAAAATATCTTCCGCTTTATATCAATATCATTATCAATTAAAAGAAGATTCATTCTATATATCAATCCTGACATCTCCTACAACCGGTGGAGTGACCGCTAGTTTTGGTATGTTGGGAGATATCATTATTGCCGAACCCCATGCTTACATTGCATTTGCGGGTAAAAGGGTAATTGAAGAAACATTGAAGATAGAAGTACCCGAGGGTGTTCAAGTGGCTGAGTATTTATTTGAAAAGGGCTTATTGGACCTCATCGTAGAACGTAAGGATTTAAAGGATGTTCTGAGTGAGTTATTTGAGTTTCACGCCGACTTTCCCTTCAATCAAGATTCAATTAACTAGGGCATTCAATTCAGTTATTTTTTTTTTTTGCGAACAAGTTTTTAGTTAATTTATTATTTCTGTTAATTATTTATTATTTCTGTTAATTTATGTTATGGGAATCTAATTCAAAATAAGAATAAGAAGAATGGAGTTTTCCTTGAGGGTTTTTGTAGAATACAAAGAATCCGAAGTTTCGGATAATTCCTTTTTCCTACAGAGCCTGCTTTTTCTAACTAGATTCATGATTAGTAATCAGGAAGTCTCTTTCGACGGGATAAGGAAGTGAATTCTTCTTTCCGCTCTTTACTTGAATTCGATTGGAATAGAAGATAAACAAGAGAAATAAACCATATATATCTCAGGTAGAAAGGTGAATCGGTACACTTTTTTCATTCTACATTCCTTGCACTTATTATATACTTATAATAGATATACTTATCATAAGATATCTTTCTAACAGGTAAAAATAAGAAATCGAGGTATTCATTCTATGACAACTTTCAACTTACCCTCTATTTTTGTGCCTTTAGTGGGCCTTGTATTTCCGGCAATTGCAATGGCTTCTTTATCTCTTCATGTTCAAAAGAACAAGATTGTCTAGATCCGATGGAAGCAAATCCCATCGATTTCTTTCAAGACCTGCACTTGATCATAATATAGATTAGTGGAATATGGTACAAGATACGGCTTCCTCCGAACACATACATAAGAGCTCTTCTCTTTCTTATGTATGTGTAACCGTGAGATATGGATAAATGCATTCATTTCATTATAGCTAGTTAAAATGGAAAATCGATCCGCAGATGTCTGAAACCGAAACGCAAGGTATCTATATGTATGTAGATATCCATAGTGGGATCCTATGAAGCGGATGCTTTTTTTAGATCTTATCTAATCAATTGGATGAATGACCCCTAAAGGTTCACATAAGAATCGTGCTAGTTGATGAGAGTTACTTTGGGAACAAAAAAAGGAAAGTCAAAATTCATTTGGGTTATTCTACCAATTCCAATAAAAAGAAACTGGATCTAGTATGAACTGGCGATCAGAACGTATATGGATAGAACTTATAGCGGGGTCTCGAAAAACAAGTAATTTCTGCTGGGCCTGTATCCTTCTTTTAGGTTCATTAGGATTCTTATTGGTTGGAACTTCTAGTTATCTTGGTCGGAATCTGATATCCTTATTTCCATCTCAGCAAATCTTTTTTTTTCCCCAAGGGCTCGTGATGTCTTTCTATGGGATCGCGGGTCTTTTCATTAGCACCTATTTGTGGTGCACAATTTCGTGGAATGTAGGTAGTGGTTATGATCGATTCGATAGAAAAGAAGGAATAGTGTGTATTTTTCGTTGGGGATTTCCTGGAAAAAATCGTCGTATCCTCCTTCGATTCCTTATGAGAGATATCCAGTCGATTAGAATCGAGATTAAAGAGGGTCTTTTTCCTCGTCGTGTCCTTTATATGGAAATTAGAGGACAGGGCGCCGTTCCTTTGACTCATAGTGATGAGAATTTGACTCCAAGAGAAATGGAACAAAAAGCTGCTGAATTGGCCTATTTCTTGCGCATACCAATTGAAGTATTTTGAAATGAACTGAACTCCGCATTGGGAAAGGCACTCAGAAATCCTCTTTTTTTTCTATTTTCTTTATTTTCACTGAAGCTTGTTCAGAACGCTCATTCGAGGAAAAGGAGATGTATACTATACGGAACAACCAGAAAACAAAGTTGTTTTTGTCCACCAAAACAAAACGATTTTTTATCTGTATGGAAAGAAACGCAATTCTTTCCTACTAATTAACAAGCAACAAATCGAATCTAATAAGTCTAGATTCATCACATGTATCAGAACATTTCAGAATACATAATTCATCTTTTTGGTTCCGATATTTTGGATTGATATATTCCATACTGAACTGATGGATCATATATTTTCAATGACCTCTCTTTTCTTTTGTCACTTGGTGTTTCTTTTCCCTTCTTTTGTTTTGCTCCTTGATTCTCAAATGATTGGATCTCTTATAACTAGAATCATCCCATTTTTCTCTGGTTTTGCCACTCATTTTTGATTTCATCATCACATCCATATTTTTCATAAATTTCCCTCAACTATTTCTGGCTATGCTTAGCCAGCGAAACTTTTCGAAATAATGGATCTAAGCTAAGGGTTTTCTTTCGTCTCGAAGTCCGAATAGTATTCATGACTTGAGGTGGTTCTTTCGGGCATTCATCGAAAGGATGCAATTGCTTCGAATTTGACCAATTGAGGTATCTGGAAACAATCTTTTTTTTTTATTTCTTCATTCCACTTCGACGCGGAACCTTATCCTATTTCTCTATTCAAGGACAAACATCAAAAAAGGGGGGGTCAATTTATAAATTAGGTATAGGTTCGATACCTTGTTATAGAACTTATATTTCATAGAAATATCAGATTGGATAGATTCGACGAATGAGATGGTTTCATTAGCAATTCACAGATTTAAAATGCCACAAAAGAAAGCATTCACTACCCTCCCATATCTTGCATCTATAGTCTTTTTACCCTGGTGGATCTATCTCTTAGTTCAAAAAAGTCTGGAATCTTGGGTTACAAATTGGTGGAATACTAGACAATCCGAAACTTTCTTGAATAATATTCAAGAAAAGAATGTTCTACAAAAATTCATAGAATTAGAGGAACTATTCCTTTTGGACGAAATGATAAAGGAGTACCCGGAGACACATATACAAAAGCTTCGTATAGGAATCCACAAAGAAACGATACAATTGGTCAAAATGCACAATGAGGATCATATCCATAGCATTTTGAACTTCGCAACAAATATAATATGTTTCGCTATTCTAAGCGGCTATTCTATTCTGGGTAATGAAGAACTTGTCATTCTGAATTCTTGGGTTCAGGAATTCCTCTATAACTTAAGCGACACAATCAAAGCCTTTTCTATTATTTTATTAACCGATTTATGTATCGGATTCCACTCGCCCCATGGGTGGGAACTAATGATTGGCTCTGTCTACAAAGATTTTGGATTTGATCATAACGATCAAATTATATCTGTTCTTGTTTCCACTTTTCCAGTCATTCTAGATACAATTTTGAAATATTGGATCTTCCATTATTTAAATAGCGTATCTCCGTCACTTGTAGTGATTTATCATTCAATGAATGACTAAAGAACAATACACTGATATTAACCCAATCATAATGTTTGTTACTTCCTACAGAAACAAACCATTCAAAATCAAAATCTTACTAACTTTTTCTATTTCTACCCATCCAGGGGAATCCTCCTGTATTCCAGTAAAATGATTCCAGTACAATAACAATAGCAGAATCGTAGATAGGGAACTATACTAGCAACCTACCCAATCTATTGTAGAAATTCTCGTGCTCAATGATTGGACCATGCAAAATAGAAATACCTTTTCTTGGATAAAGGAACAGATGACTCGATCCATTTCTGTATCTATCATGATATATGTAATAACTCAGACATCTACTTCATATGCATATCCCATTTTTGCGCAGCAGGGCTATGAAAATCCACGAGAAGCGACTGGGCGTATTGTATGCGCCAATTGCCATTTAGCGAATAAGCCCGTGGATATTGAGGTTCCACAAGCGGTACTCCCTGATACTGTATTTGAAGCAGTTGTTAGAATCCCTTATGATATGCAACTGAAACAAGTTCTTGCTAATGGGAAAAAGGGGTCTTTGAATGTGGGGGCTGTTCTTATTCTACCTGAGGGATTCGAATTAGCTCCCCTCGATCGTATTTCTCCCGAGATGAAAGAAAAGATGGGCAATCTGTCTTTTCAGAGTTATCGCCCCACTAAAAAAAATATTCTTGTGATAGGTCCTGTTCCTGGTCAGAAATATAGTGAAATCATCTTTCCTATCCTTTCCCCCGATCCCACAACTAAAAAAGACGTTCACTTCTTAAAATATCCTATATATGTAGGCGGGAACAGGGGAAGAGGTCAGATTTATCCCGATGGGAGCAAGAGTAACAATACAGTCTATAATGCTACAGCTGCAGGTATAGTAAGCAAAATCATACGTAAAGAAAAGGGGGGATATGAAATAACCATAGTGGATGCATCGGATGGACACCAAGAGGTTGATATTATACCTCCAGGACTAGAACTTCTTGTTTCAGAAGCTGAATCCGTCAAGCTTGATCAACCATTAACAAGTAATCCGAATGTGGGTGGGTTTGGTCAGGGAGACGCAGAAATAGTACTTCAAGATCCATCCCGTGTCCAAGGCCTTTTATTCTTCTTGGCATCTGTTATTCTGGCACAAATCTTTTTGGTTCTTAAAAAGAAACAGTTTGAGAAGGTTCAATTGTCCCAAATGAATTTTTAGAGGCACAACATAAAACATAAAGTTCGTAAACAGAGCCAATTTCTTGTTGATCGATGCAATTATTGTATGGTAAAAAATAAAAAAGAGAAGCCTTTTTCTTTTTTTATACTATTTTTCTTAGAGATGCCGGGAAGTACTTGTATTCCCCTGCTAGAAAGAAATAAGAAACGAGTATGTATATTGTGAATAAGACTATTTGCCTTGAACCTGACTCCCCCCTTTCAATCCAAATGGGGGGTGTTACTATCTCACTATTGTCAAATTGTAAATCCCATTAAATACCTCAAAGGTTTTCTAGTCTACTAGAAAAAAGGAAAAGAAATAATAGATATAAGTAGGAGGAGAGTCTAAAGCAAGGGATAAATAAAAGGAACAATGGATTCTAGGAGGGATTACTTGTCTTTCTAAGCTTCGCCACAAGAAAAGGAAAAAGGAATTTGCAACCTTTTTGGCGAAAGACTAAGGATTCTTGATCTCCTTCGTCAAAGAGTGCTATTTTTCGATTTTTTCTAGGTTTATTGGAACTACTTTGTTTAGATTTCTAAGAAGTAGTGGGCAAGCAAAAAAAAAAGGGGGGGGGTGAAGTAACTCCGTTAGTAAATAGAACTTCTTCAAGGAACTTATCAAAAAGTCAAAAAGGGGAAACTTTGATGAGATAATAAACTAAATAGAAATAGAGTAAGATTCTATTAGTATAGAAACGATTTGCATGATCTCTCATCTACAGGAATTGAGATTCTGTTATCCAGAAAAGAAAATCGATGGATTTCTTCTTTCGTCTAACTTCGGAAGAATTGATACTATGGAGTAAGAGATATTCTCAATCAATGGGGTTAATTCTTCAAAAAGAAATCATCATAAAAAAAAATGGAATGGAGTGGTTTGAAACATCGGATCAAAAGGCCCATTTTTCTTTTATACAAATCGAATATCATGCTATGCTGATTGGATGAACTTCGAACCTTTTTTGTTATGGAATGAAGCAAAGTCTCGTTGGATTGGAAGAGTAAGAACTCAACGGGACCTTGCCCCCCTTGAGTTCTTACTTTGTCATGTCTCCAACTCAGTTCATATGATTACTACAGAGATGAACCCAACCCGGAATAGGAACCGTAAAAGAAAACACCTATTGAACCGATCACAGGAATACCAGTTACAGTACCTATCAGCCAAAGAGGAATCCTTCCAGTAGTATC